GTAGGATTTGAACCTACGACATCGGGTTTTGGAGACCCGCGTTCTACCGAACTGAACTAAGAGCGCTCTCTTACAAAAAAAAACGACTGTAAGGAAAGGGATTCTTTTTCTAGCTCTAATACATCTTGTATGTGTCTACGTCTACTACCCTTATAGAGTATGATCCAAATAGTATGATAGTATGATATAATGAAAGGCTATCTATGTCCAATTTTGAATCGATCTCAATGAATCTCTCGTTACTGTTCAGAGTCAGAGTAGAGGAAATAAGTAGGGATGACAGGATTTGAACCTGTGACATTTTGTACCCAAAACAAATGCGCTACCAAGCTGCGCTACACCCCTTATCAATTAATTTACAGTGTCATTGTAGAGAATCCCTGTTTTGTTTTCCACATCTTTATCCTTATTTCGTACATTGATAAAGATAACTTGAAATCAATTATTTTTCTTTTTCTCTTGGAATTAGGGAGTCCATGTTCAAATACAAAAATACAGGCTGTTCTTAGTTACATATACATCTGATCATATCAGCACTTTGCTTATGTATTACAATAAAGAAGGAGGATTTTAAATGCGAGATCTAAAAACATATCTCTCCGTGGCACCAGTACTAAGTACTTTATGGTTTGGATCTTTAGCAGGTATATTGATAGAAATTAATCGTTTTTTCCCCGATGCATTAACATTCCCCTTTTTTTCATTCTAATTCGAGTCATTTTATTTTATTGGTCTAGTTATTGGTAGAGGAAGGGGTAAAGAAGATTAGAGATAGAATACAATATCTGGGACTCGTACTTCCCCCCTCCCTACTCTATTGTATTGTTTGTTTTATTATTTTATTTTTTAGATTTAGTATTATATTAGAATATATATTATATTGTTTATTATTTAAGGGCATTCTATTATTAGATGTTAGTTATTATTAGAAATGTTAGTTATAGTTATTATTAGAAATATTAATTATTTAGTAGAAAGAATTCAAATAAGTTATAAAAGAGAAACAATAAGAAGGCATTCCACCTCCGTAAAAGTAGGAACTCGACTAAGGCTTAAATAAGTGGTGCCGGAGATGGAAATATGACTAGGATAACAGTATAAAGATACTCATGAAATGAAATACTCCGCTTCAATTCGAAATCTAAAGAGAACTGCCTAGACTAGTTATAAACCTTTTGTATTATTGGAATTGTACTACTTATTACTAATATATTGATTGCATGATTGCAACGAAATCTCTCATAATTGGATTTAAAGCTGGCAACTTCCATCTTTTTACTTCCCTTCTTCGATTTAGATCGAAAAATCGAACAGTTAAATGAATAGAAAAAAAGGAGGTTCATGGCGAGGGGGAAAGATATCCGAGTAAGGGTTATTTTGGAATGCACTGGGTGTGTTGAAAAGGGCATTCGTGTTAATAAAAAATCAAGAGGCATTTCCAGATATATTACTCAAAAAAATAGACACAATACACCCGGTCGATTGGAATTGAGAAAATTCTGTCCCTATTGTTACAAACATAGGATTCACGGGGAAATAAAGAAATAGATCGAATCAATCACCCGTGTGTCACTCCTTCAAGGAACCTGAAACATGATATATTAAATATATGTTAACTATTTAATGTTAACTATTTAATATTAATATAATAATTAATAACAATAACATATAAAAATATAATATATAGAATCTCTAAAAAAAAAAAAAAAAAGAAAGAAAACATGCATAAATTCAAGCGACTCCTTCATAAATCCAAGCGATCCTTTCGTAGGCGTTTGCCCCCGATCAAATCGGGGGATCGAATTGATTATCGAAACATGAGTTTAATTAGTCGATTTATTAGTGAACAAGGAAAAATATTATCTAGACGGGTGAATCGATTGACCTTAAAACAACAACGGTTAATTACTATTGCTATCAAGCAAGCTCGTATTTTATCTTTGTTACCCTTTCTTAATAATGAAAAACAATTTGAACGAGGTGAGTCGACTGCTAGAACTGCCGGGCTTAGAACCCGCAATAAAATGAATAGGCTTACTCTTCAATAGAATCAAACTTCCAATCCGAACTCAAATTAAGAAAAAGAGTGAATTGAGTATGGTAAAAAAAAAAAAAAAAGAATCAATCTTTTTTTTTATTGAACGTGTTTGCTCATTGTAACGACTTTATCATATTGTATAATACAAATTTCTACTCTACCTTCCCGGAGTTTCTTATTCAGGTACTTCTATGATTAAAGATTAAAGTATTTTTAGCGATTCTTTCCAATAACACTATTTCATTTTATTATTTCATTGGAAATCATATAAAGACAGTTTCTGTTTAATATAGCTATCTGGGCAAGTATTTTACGATTAAGAAACACCCGCCTCTTATACAAATTATATATTAATCCACTATAACTAGAGGATATCCCTCTCTCGCGAATTACTGCATTTATCCGAGTGATCCACAAATGACGAAAAAACCTCTTTTGCCTATCTCTATCCCGATGAGCCGAAACCAAAGCTCGTATTTTCTGTTGAGTAATAGTTCGAGTAAGTCTTGAATGAGCCCCGCGAAAGCTTGAGGCAAATAAACGCATTTTTGTTCTACGGTTTCGAGCTATATATCCTCGTCTAATTCTGGTCATTGAATAAATGGAATAAATGAAACTCTGAGGAATAACTGATTGATTTCTTTTCTTTCAGTTTTTCCTTTACTAGCTTATATAATTAACAAAACGGGTTTCCCAATGTATAAAGTAAAAACTCCAATGGCTTTTGCTACGATAACCTTCCCAACCACGAGTTTTTTAGGAAGCATTGATCAAATGCCCCGAAAAGAGTCAATATAAATGGATAAAGAAATTGTGGGTTCCATCGTTTATATGGCTATTTTCAAAACGGTAAGGTCCTCTCTATACACCGGAGCCCTTTTCTTGATTCTTCCTTTTTTTGTTAACTTGTACAGTTCACATTCTTTGGCTCTACCCATGGAATTCTCTAGTACTAGACCTTTCACAAGGTGATCCACCTTTAATACAGTAACGGTATTTAATTCTGAAGATTTGTTGGGTTAGCTTGACCCTCTTAGTCCGTTCTTGCAAGAGTCTAAGGCTGATATTTCTGCTTAAAAAAGAAAAAAGAAATTCCCTGGATAATAAGTTGCTACGAATGGGTTAATTCTTTTCATCTTAAATTGAAAAATAGAGGGAGTGGTCGTGTTTGTCCCAACGAAAACCATCAATTTTGTGCACAATAAACACAATAACAAGATTTTTCTTGTTTTTTTAGAGAAGAGAATGGATATAGGAACCCCATTCTATCCTAGTCATTGATACTGTATCGATCACTGAGACTGGAATTCTTTTCTTTTGTCCCAGTCCAGGATCTGAACGCGTCGCACATACACCCGAGTACATGTTCCTCGGCGCTGAGGACATCCCCTAAGAGCGGGGGATTTCGTTACATTTTTTATTGGCTGTCTTGTATTCCTAATAAGTTGTTTAAGGGTTGGCATGCTGAAGGGTTTAATGGTCTATAGAATTAAGATGGTTTAGATTGATCCTAACCGGATGATTATGAATTCTTTGAATCTATTTTTCTTTACTTATATTCAATTGAGTAAAGAAAAAAGAAAAAACTATTTCATATTTCATATTAATGAAACATTGCAAATCATAGAATCTTTGCTATTTTTCAACCGCTACAAGATCAACAATTCCATGAGCTTGGGCTTCTGGTGCTGACATAAAAACATCCCTTTCCATGTCTTCGGATACGACCCATAAAGGTTTTCCCGTTCTTTGTACATAAACTCTTGTGATGGTTTCGCGCAGTTTCAGCAGTTCTTCCGCTTCCAGGACAAATTCTCCCGTTTGTGCCTGATAAAAAGCACTAGAAGGTTGATGGATCATTACCCTGATGATATAGCATAATCAATTTAAAAGGTTATTCGATTTTTCATCATTAAGGCGCGAGAATTTAAAAAGAAATAAAAAAGATAGAATTGACCAACCGTACGGGCAGGGTTTGCACATTGCATACGGCTCTATAATAAAATTGACTTTTACCTTCCAACAAACCACCAAAGAAAAAGGAAAAATATCGAGTTTATCATCAGATCCAGACTGGTAAATAATCTAATAATTACCTAATTGACCCTCCTTTTTTTTGTGGAGTTCAAAAATAATATGACGGCTCCGTTGCTTTATACCTTATATTATTTTATTATTTAAAAAATTTTTATTTGTGATTCAGCAATCCCAAAGTTTCTTTTTTTTTTCAAATAAAACAAATCCAATTATAAAAAATCATCGAATCTTGTTTTTTTTTTATTTTTTTCTAACATAGCCAAAAAAGCCTGTTGGTGTGAAAAAAAAAAGGTTTGTGACACTGAAAAGGGCTTCCAATAAATAATATCAAATCGGGACTACCTTTTTTCATACTACTCTTTCGATACTTAATTGAATGTTTTTGTAATAGTTTTTGAAAAAAGAATACAATTTTTTGATATCGAATTCGAAGTGCCATGCTATTATTACTTAAAAATATTTCATACGGCGAAGGCATAGTTTTTTTTTCTCTCAAAAAAAAAACTCAATGGCGCCAAGCGTGAGGGAATGCTAAACGTTTGGTAATTTTTCCTCCAACCAGGATAAAAGATCCCATTGAAGCGGCTAATCCCAGGCATATTGTCTGTACATCCGGTCGCACAAATTGCATAGTATCATAAATTGCTATTCCAGGTATTACCCATCCGCCAGGAGAGTTGATAAACAAATAAAGATCTTTGGTATCACTCTCCATACTCAGATATACTAGAAGAGCTATGAGTTGATTCGAGATATCGTTATCAACTACTTGGCCTAAAAAAAGTAATCTTTCTCGATAAAGTCGGTTGATTAGGATAAACTTCAATCCTGTGGGAGCCGTACATGCACCTTTTGATGCATACGGTTCAACAAAAATAAATTAAGAATCAATGTGTAGATCCTAGTTCTTTTTGTTTTTTATATTTATAAGAGGCTCTTTCTAATTTTCTATTCTCACGAAGAAACTTTTTATTTCATTTTTCTTGAAAAAAGAGTTTTGGCCTGTTTACCGAACAATTTACTAAACTTATCGAACTAACTTCTCCTTGATGTATTGTTTCATCGAGATCCAATCTAAATCACGATGGGATTCTCTTGTTCCTGAATGGGTTTCTTCAATTCTTTTAGGTTTATGCTGCTCTACTCCGAGTAAAGATCCGCCCGATTTTGATTTGCACATATAGAACAAAAGCTCCCACTACCGCGTCTTTTTGCGAAAACTTCGTTTTTTTTTTTCAATTTATTTCATGCTTTCCGTCAACTCTTTTACGTACTAATCATATTATTCAAGAAATTCTGATTAAGAGGTGGAGATTACTTGAATGTAATAAAAAAATAATACATATGATATATGATACAAGTAGGAATCCTAGATTATTATCAATGGGTTTTTTCTAAACGGAGCCTGGATACCTCATTTTATTAGTTCAAACAAATCAACCATAAATTGGATTCTAATTGATAATATTAATTTGGATTTGGATGTTGCCCAGCAATTAAATCTTTTTTTCTTTCATTGCACTTCACGCTCCAATTTTTGGATGATTCAATCAATATTTTTTGGGCGAAGCGGAAGGATTTCTCAATCGGGGGAGAGAATGGGGAAATACCATATGACCCATTCTATCTGACAAGTCGCACTATACGTCAACCCAGGATGCATTGTTTTCCCCAGGATTTCGAAAAGGTACTCTTGGAACACCAATAGGCATTAAATGAAAGAAAAAATATTAAAGTACTATATCTTACTTTGATGTGGAAGCGTAATAATGCGTTTCTTTCTTTTAATAATTTCGTCTTTTATCCCATTTTATCCAGATATTTAATATCCATATATTCTATTGGATAAATAAATTCAAGGAAGACAGAATGAAGAAAAGAAAGGAGATTTCTTACGAAAAGGTACTTTGAATAATAAACGAATATGTATAGATTCGACCGCCTAAAAAGGTATAAACCCCCCATTGCGTATTGATACTTATCGGGTATAAAATAGATTTGCTTCTCTTTGTTCATATGACCCTAATTGTTTCATTATTCCTACTAAAATAAAAGCCTTGAACAAAGATTAATACTTTCTCTCAGCTAATGCACTGAAAATGAGAGGTCCATGGCATAGTTTTCCAGTGCAATAAAGTTACATAGTGTGATTTTTCGTTGATAAAGAGGTATTTCCATGGGTTTGCCTTGGTATCGTGTTCATACCGTCGTATTGAATGATCCCGGTCGTTTGCTAGCTGTCCATATAATGCATACAGCTCTAGTTGCCGGTTGGGCTGGTTCGATGGCTCTATATGAATTAGCAGTTTTTGATCCCTCTGACCCTGTTCTCGACCCAATGTGGAGACAAGGTATGTTCGTTATACCCTTTATGACTCGGTTAGGAATAACCAATTCATGGGGTGGTTGGACTATTACAGGTGGGACTGTAACGAATCCGGGTATTTGGAGTTACGAAGGTGTGGCTGGGGCACATATTATGTTTTCTGGCTTGTGCTTCTTGGCTGCTATTTGGCATTGGGTATATTGGGATCTAGCGATATTTACTGATGAACGTACAGGAAAACCCTCTTTGGATTTGCCCAAGATCTTCGGAATTCATTTATTTCTTTCAGGAGTAGCTTGCTTTGGGTTTGGCGCATTTCATGTAACAGGATTGTATGGTCCTGGAATATGGGTGTCCGATCCTTATGGGCTAACCGGAAAAGTCCAATCTGTAAATCCGGCGTGGGGTGTGGAAGGTTTTGATCCTTTTGTTCCAGGAGGAATAGCCTCTCATCATATTGCAGCAGGGACATTGGGCATATTAGCGGGACTTTTTCATCTTAGTGTCCGTCCGCCACAACGTCTATACAAAGGATTGCGTATGGGAAATATCGAAACTGTCCTTTCTAGTAGTATCGCTGCTGTCTTTTTTGCAGCTTTTGTTGTTGCTGGAACTATGTGGTATGGTTCCGCAACTACTCCCATTGAATTATTTGGTCCCACTCGTTATCAATGGGATCAGGGATACTTCCAGCAAGAAATATATCGAAGAGTTGGTGCTGGGCTATCCGAGAATCAAAGTTTATCCGAAGCTTGGTCTAAAATTCCTGAAAAATTAGCTTTTTACGATTACATTGGAAATAATCCGGCAAAAGGGGGGTTATTCAGGGCGGGCTCAATGGATAACGGGGATGGGATAGCTGTTGGGTGGTTGGGGCATCCTATCTTTAGAGATAAAGAAGGGCGTGAACTTTTTGTACGTCGTATGCCTACCTTTTTTGAAACATTTCCAGTGGTTTTGGTAGACGGAGACGGGATTGTTAGAGCCGATGTTCCTTTTCGAAGGGCAGAATCGAAGTATAGTGTTGAGCAAGTAGGTGTAACTGTTGAGTTCTATGGTGGCGAACTCAATGGCGTCAGTTATAGTGATCCCACTACTGTTAAAAAATATGCAAGGCGTGCTCAATTGGGTGAAATCTTTGAATTAGACCGTGCGACTTTGAAATCCGATGGTGTTTTTCGTAGTAGTCCGAGAGGTTGGTTTACTTTTGGCCATGCTTCGTTTGCTCTTCTCTTCTTCTTTGGACACATTTGGCATGGTGCTAGAACCTTATTCAGAGATGTTTTTGCTGGTATTGATCCAGATTTGGATGCTCAAGTGGAATTTGGAGCATTCCAAAAACTTGGGGATCCAACTACGAGAAGACAAGTAGTTTGATACAACATTGCTCCGTTACTTTTCGCTTCCACTTTTTGACATAGGGCACCGGGGATTTTTTGATCGGAATTGCCGACTTGTCTTTGATTCTTGCTCCTTCTTTTTTTTATCCAGGATACGACTCCAAATAAACAGGTATGAAAGCTATAATTGTAAACCACAATCAAATCTATGGAAGCATTGGTTTATACATTCCTCTTAGTCTCAACTCTAGGAATCATCTTTTTCGCTATCTTTTTTCGAGAACCACCTAAAGTTCCAACTAAAAAGATTAAATGATTTTTCATTTTCTAAATTGAAGTAATGAGCCTCCCGATATTGGAGGCTCATTACTTCAAACTTCAACTAGTCCCCGTGTTCCTCGAATGGATCTCTTAGTTGTTGAGAGGGTTGCCCAAAAGCAGTATATAAGGCATACCCCGTAAAACTTATAAGTAAACCGGATAGAAAGATGGCGACTAGGGTTGCTGTTTCCATTTTTATAAAATTTCAAAACCACAATTCATGGATCTATGATATAAGATTACTTATTTACAACGAAATTGTATACAAAGTCAACAGATCTCAATGAATACAAAATAGGAGTTATGGCTACACAAAGCGTTGAGGGTAGTTCTAGATCTCGTCCAAAACGAACTGGTGTAGGGGGGTTATTGAAACCATTGAATTCGGAATATGGTAAAGTAGCTCCTGGATGGGGAACTACTCCATTGATGGGAGTCACAATGGCTTTATTTGCGATATTTCTATCTATTATTTTAGAGATTTATAATTCCTCTGTTTTACTAGAAGGAATTTCAATGAATTAGATTTATCAGAATAACTGAGTCTTAGCTTTGCTTTTCACTTTAAAGCAAAGGGTTTAGGTTTGTATTTTGGGTCTATTTTGGTAGTTCGATCGCGAAATTTCTTTGTTTCTTTATTTCCGTAATATGAGTGTGTGACTTGTTAAAATGGATCCTATTGATAGTACAGAGAATAGGTCTGTCATCTTCATAAAGGCGGTTTTCCTCGTCAGATATTCATTCGAATATTTGGAGCACGAACTATATAAAATAGATTACGAAGTATTAGAACTATGATTCATACTTAATATTCAGACCTCGTGGCCGGGCTACAGATTTTCAAAGAGTTTGAAAGATTTTTATTCTTTCAAACTCCCGTTCATGCTTAGTTTGATACAGGGCAAACCCCTTTTTTATTTTTAATCATTATATCTATTCCTATTCATTGAATAAGCGAGGGTACAAGGGTTCTTACTCAGAGAATTCTTGGACTTAATTTGAAGGTCATCGCCATTCTAGTATGAATCTGAGGTTTCAATAGGTTCATGTGGTCTTAACAAGAGAATTCCTATCAATAATAAAACAATAATAAAAAAGAAAGTAAATCCGCATTCCAAAGCAATCAAAAAATAAGAAATCTTAAAGAAGGTAAATAGAAGATTCAAGAGGCCTATAATGATCAACATCAAGACGAATGAGCCGACTTGATATTTATTTTAGCATTATAACCAAAAAGGAAAGTTTTCGGATTTTTTATTTGCATTCTTTTGTATCTTCTGATAAGATTGAATCATTAGGATTAAGAAGTTTCAAACTTTGAACTCTACTATATTTTTAACTTTACTATATACAATACACATATCCGTTTCCACCAGTATTTTGGTCTTTGTGGTTGAGCTGTACGAGATGAAAGTCTCATCTACGGTTCTTGGAGGGGGATCCCTCTTCTCTTGGGTTACCTATCTCAATAAAGTCTATGATTGGTTCGAAGAACGTCTTGAGATTCAGGCGATTGCAGATGATATAACTAGTAAATATGTTCCTCCTCATGTCAACATATTTTATTGTCTAGGAGGAATTACGCTTACTTGTTTTTTAGTACAAGTGGCTACAGGGTTTGCTATGACTTTTTACTATCGTCCAACCGTTACTGAGGCTTTTGCTTCTGTTCAATACATAATGACTGAAGCCAACTTTGGTTGGTTAATCCGATCAGTTCATCGCTGGTCGGCAAGTATGATGGTCCTAATGATGATCTTGCACGTATTCCGGGTGTATTTGACCGGTGGCTTTAAAAAACCCCGTGAATTGACTTGGATTACTGGTGTGGTTCTTGCTGTCTTGACAGCCTCTTTTGGCGTAACCGGTTATTCTTTACCTTGGGACCAAATTGGCTATTGGGCAGTTAAAATAGTAACGGGTGTACCGGACGCTATT